GGGTTACCTTTTATTGGCATTGGAAGCACATCACATTATGGCAGGGTAACGTTTCACAGTTTAATGAATCTTCCACTTATTTGATGGGATGGTTAAGAGATTACCTATGGCTAAACTCTTCACAACTTATCAATGGCTATAACCCTTTTGGTATGAATAGTTTATCCGTCTGGGCGTGGATGTTCCTATTTGGACATCTTGTTTGGGCTACTGGATTTATGTTCTTAATTTCCTGGCGCGGATATTGGCAGGAATTGATTGAAACTTTAGCATGGGCTCATGAACGCACACCTTTGGCGAATTTGATTCGATGGAGAGAGAAACCGGTGGCTCTTTCCATTGTGCAAGCAAGATTGGTTGGATTAGCCCACTTTTCTGTAGGTTATATATTCACTTATGCAGCTTTCTTGATTGCCTCTACATCGGGCAAATTTGGTTAATTCATTTTTTTGAATGTACTGTATCCACGACACTCTCATATGTTTCGATGGAGGGTCCACCTTCTTATATTTCTACCTCTAGGATCCGACTTGTATCATTGAGAATAAGAAATCAAATAAATAGAAATAGGAGCTTAACCATTATGGCAAGGAAAAGTTGGATTCAGAGGGAGAAGAAGAGGCAGAAATTGGAACAGAAATATCATTTGATTCGTCGATCCTCAAAAAACGAAATAAGCAAAGTTGCGTCGGTAAGTGACAAATGGGAAATTCATGGAAAATTACAATCCCCACCGCGTAATAGTGCACCTACACGGCTTCATCGACGTTGTTTTTCAACCGGAAGCGCCAGAGCTAACTATCGATACTTTGGGTTATCCGGGCACATACTTCGTGAAATGGTTCATACCTGTGTGTTGCCAGGGGCAACACGATCAAGTTGGTAAGGATCCAAATATGCTTTCACGTTTCTATTAATTTCTATGATCCATGATCCTAGAGGGCCCCTTGACCATTCTGTATAAATGGGCTATTCTATTTGTATAGATAGGGTCAAGGGGCCCACCCAAGACTTCTAGTTACCAGCTCTTTTCAGGGCGGAGTCAAATGGTAGCTCGCAAGAATAGCTAAGTTATTCTTCAGGGCATGGGTTCAAATCCCGTCTCCGCACCCTCCCTTTATTTTATCAAAAAATGGAAGATCCGCCTCTGTTAACTAGTACTTAATGAACATTTCTCTTTTGGGATGGTAGGTAAGGGGAGAGGGGGGAAAATAGAACTACCACATCCACAACACTCTCATTTGTTTCGATGGAGAAGAGGGTCCCCCTTCTTCTATATTCTACCTCTAGGATCCGACTTTTATCATTGAGAATAAGAAATCAAATAAATAGAAATAGGAGTTGAACCATTATGGCAAGGAAAAGTTGGATTCAGAGGGAGAAGAAGAGGCAGAAATTGGAACAGAAATATCATTTGATTCGTCGATCCTCAAAAAACGAAATAAGCAAAGTTGCGGCGGTGAGTGACAAATGGGAAATTCATGGAAAATTACAATCCCCACCGCGTAATAGTGCACCTACACGGCTTCATCGACATTGTTTTTCGACCGGAAGTGCGAGAGCTAACTATCGATACTTTGGGTTATCCGGGCACATACTTCGTGAAATGGTTCATACCTGTGTGTTGCCAGGGGCAACGATCCATAATCCTAGAAGGCCCCTTGACCATTTTGGATAAATGGGCTATTCTATTTGTAGGGTCAAGGGGCACACCCAAGACTTCTAGTTACCAGCTCTTTTCAGGGCGGAGTAGAGCAGCTTGGTAGCTCGCAAGGCTCATAACCTTGAAGTCACGGGTTCAAATCCCGTCTCCGCACCCTCCCTTTATTTTATCAAAAATGGGAGATCTACCTCTGTTAACTAGTACTTAATGAACATTTCTCTTTTGGGATGGGAGGAAAGGGAGAGTGAAGATAGAACTACTACACTATTGTAGTTCACTATATCCAAGCATTTATCCTATTCCATTCCCTGACTTCGCCATAGGCGGATAGCGGGAATCGAACCCGCGCCTTCTCCTTGGCAAAGAGAAATCTTACCATTCAACCATATCCGCATTTTTTCATTTTAGATCTGCACGAATCTGTCCATAGATATATGATATCTCATGTTTGGATCCTATTTGTTTGTGCAGGACGAGATACTATCTTACTTCAGGAAGATTCCAATTGTTCTTCTATTAGATAACATTCTTTCTATTAGAAAAAAATGGATAATTCAATTCTTTTCTTTTTTCATTCAATAAGTTTGACTTTGACCCCTCCCCCCATTTTTTCTTTCTTTTTCTTTTCAAGACTTTGATATTGAATTCTCATGTGTCTCACAACCCGAAAGGATTTGAGGGAGGGGTCATTTCATTTTTTGATCTGGGAACTCCCGAATAAGTTCAAGAGATGAGAGAATTAAGTATAGCTACCAGAAAGACTAATCCAATCCATACTGATGCGCCGGAAAATACAACATTCTTGTTACTTGACCAACCCTCCGAAGAAGCAAATAC